TTCGATTCATTTGGCTCTCACGCTCAATTACTTGGGGTAAATTCTCATAGCTTTTTTATAAATGTAATGAGCCTATCCTCTCTTCTTTATTCATAGTCCAAAAGAAATAAAAAAAACGAATCGAATGCAAAACCAAAATACTTGGAGGACTCTTCTGACAAAATTCAAAATATGGAATTGTCAGCAAAGTTGTTTCTTTTTTTTCTTCAGTTCAAATCCAAAAATTCTTGTTCCTTATACATAAGGCATAGGTCGTCGATTCAGCATTGGACAAAAGAGGGAAACGCCCTTTTTTAGCATAAGTGGTTCAAATCATTTTATCGAGATGAGTGTTCTCTATCGATAAAATATTCATTTTAAAACCATCTCTCTATTAACAGAGTGGTCGAAAGAGTACCATGCTGTGTTTAGACTTCAAACGCTTTGCTTTAACCATCTTAAGAGCCTGACATTATTGGTTGCTAGAGAATCAAAGTAGATTTGCCAATTAATCACGAAATGCTGCGGTTCTTACATCGAATTTCTTAAGAAGTAATTCGCGAGATCATGTACCCTTTTTCCTAGTTATGCCGGAAGGGGGTACAGCTGATTGGATCCAGCCCATTCTTGAAATAAACAACTCACACACACTCCCTTTCCAAAAAAGAGCAATACACCAATCACTACACTTAGATTTATTGGATTTGTTGCTAAAATATCGGTATTAAATCCGAAACTCCCGGCAGATGGCCAGTGGCCCAAAGAAACGAAAGAATCGGTTCCATTTTTCATATAATCTCCTCTTATAGATAGACTCAAAAATCGACCAGAGTTCTTTTTCGATCACCTTACACCTCTTTTATTTTATTCTTTTCGTTTTTTTTTGAAATCGAGTCAAAAAAAAAAAAGATTCGATTTAAAAAGTATGAACTACCCCTTGATTGTTGCAACACCTCATAAAAAAAAGAGTTTCCCTTGAACTACGAACGGGAAGGATGAAAGCGAGTCGGGATGCTAATTCCTCATCTGCAAATCAGCCCTTCCCCTCGGTTATTTTCTCAACGAATAAGGAGTTGTAGAAGTGAAATCTTGATCTAATTTGAAAAAACAAACGACAAGTCCAAGGCAATAAAATAGGAAAATAGGTATTTTTCCTATTTCTAAGATGAAACAATTAAACAAAAGGATTCGCAAATAAAAGTGCTAATGCTACAACCAATCCATAAATCGTTAAAGCTTCCATAAAAGCTAGACTAAGCAATAGAGTACCTCGTATTTTTCCCTCGGCCTCGGGTTGTCTCGCGATACCCTCTACGGCTTGACCTGCAGCAGTCCCTTGACCAACTCCAGGTCCAATAGAAGCAAGCCCTACGGCCAATCCAGCAGCAATAACGGAAGCAGCAGAAATCAGTGGATTCATGATAAGTTCCTCGTACCAACAAAAAGAAATGGTTAATGATACAATCAACCAATGAATTATGACTTAATTATTCCATCGATAGGATTCATCCAGTCGAAGTAACTAAGAACTTCGAATTTCAGTTAAGTAATAATATTATTGAATCATCAGAAGGACTTCGATATCTCTTTTTTCGTTTCTATCCACAGAGTTTTTGTGAATCCCTAGAACTTTCGTTCTTCCATTTCTTGGTTCCAAACTGTTATTTCAATTCTTCCATCTTTTCTTGATTTCATCTCTTTATTCAGCCAATTAACAACCACAACGATACGAAAGGACTTTTATTGGAACCCACACCCACTAGTAGAGCCAATGAAATATATCTTTAGTTGATATAGAACCAGTCAATATCTAATATCACATATACATGTCTTTCTTCTATAACGTAAACCATTAGATAGAATCGGATTCAAGAATCAATGCATTTTTTAGGAATCCCGCCTTTTGTAAATTCTTTTCTCCCTTCGGTTTTCTTTATCATTATTCGAACCAAATAGAATCGAAATCTTTAATTGATTAGGGCGAATTACTGCATCGAAATATCATTATTTGATTGATCTAAGTTCATGCAATTTAGTATTTCTTAAGTTATTAAGAGAATATTTTCTTTTGGTCAATTGTTGAATAAAATCAACTGTAAAGTCGAATTGTTTCTCCCGTTTTTTATTTAATCACAGGGCGTAAACATATATATTATTCAAATCATAATTTGAATAAGAAGATTGGCTGACCGATCTAATAGAAAGTGAATATTCGTCTAGGAAAGGTAGGATAGTAAGTAGACGGAAGCCTAATTTTAGGAAAAAGATCTTTTAGATCTCTTTCCTTTTTGTTACAACTCTCTAATATCGTAATTTTCGATTTTTTTGTTCCTATTGCTTTCTATCGTATATAGAGTCTTGTATATTTCTATTCCTTAAGTAAATCATCTTGAACCGCACATACATTTCTTTGCGTTAAGCTAAAAAAAAAGATATTTCAATGATGGCCCTCCATGGATTCACCTATATAAGCCGCGGCTAAAGTTGCAAAAATCAGAGCTTGAATACCACTTGTAAATAA